AATAGATCTCGTCGTTAAAATAAGAGTAGTTAATAAAAGTGAATATAGATGCTTATTGTTTATTAGCGAGAGGCAAATCTTATGATAAAGAAGAATCCATATACCGAAATATATATGCGCTTTAAGTAAACATATATGTATGTCTGCTAATAAAGCAGAAAGAGTAATTGAAATTGATCAGATTTGTGGACGTTTATACGAAGAAAGACGTATGAGACTCGAACTTATGCCTTATCGAGTGGGTTATCCAATTTTTAAATTGGTTTATTCTGCAGCAACAAATGCTATTCACAATGTCGGTTTAAACGAAGCAAGTTTAATCATTAGCAAAGCGGAAGTCGTGAAGGGGTACTACTGTGAAAAAATTAAAACCTCGAGCTCGAGGGCGTAGTTATCCGATAAAAAGACACGTTTTTAATATAACTATTGGATTAAAAGATATATCTGTAAAGGAAGTATAAAGGAGCCAAATACGCCATATTATACTTCAAAGGCAACATATGGAGAAATAAAAATAAGTAAGTACACGGATATGACGTGTCATGATATATATAGTATTAGGAGATTATGGGACAAAAAATAAATCCACTTGGTTTCAGACTTGGTGCAACCCAAGGTCATCATTCTCTTTGGTTTGCACAACCACAAAATTATTCCGAAGGGCTACAAGAAGATCAAAAAATCCGAGAGTGGATCAAGAATTATGTACAAAAAAATATTCAAATATCCTCTGGTGTTGAGGGAATTGCATGCATAAAGATTCAAAAAAGAATCGATTTGATTCAGGTCATAATCTATATGGGATTCCCAAAATTATTACTAGAAGGTAAAGGTGGGCCTCGAAGAATCGAAGAATTGCAGATAGATGTACAAAAAGAAATTAATTGTGTAAACCGAAAACTCAACATTGCTCTTACAAGAATTACAAACCCTTATGGACACCCTAATATTCTCGCCGAATTTATAGCCGGACAATTAAAGAATAGGGTTTCATTTCGAAAAGCAATGAAAAAGGCTATTGAATTAACTGAACAAGCAGGTACAAAAGGAATTCAAGTACAAATTGCAGGACGTATCGACGGAAAAGAGATTGCGCGTGTCGAATGGATCAGAGAGGGTAGAGTTCCTCTACAAACCATTCGAGCTAAAATTGATTATTGTTCCTATGCAGTTGGAACTATCTATGGGGTATTAGGCATCAAAATTTGGATATTTGTAGACGAGGAAGCCTAAGCCTTTATTTTACTTGTCTTTACGTTCTATCGGAAATAAAAAAGCAAAAAATGACAAACTCTTTCATTCTTTTTCTGTTAAATAAAAAAAAAAATGGGCAATTCTATAAGGTTGAATAAAAATTCAATTCATTTTTTTATATTGATATAATTGCTATGCTTAGTGTGTGACTCGTTGGTTTTTGTAGGGTTATTAGTCTCAAAAAAAGGGACTGGCCCATAGTATGAACTAATAACTATCGAACTAATAACCAACTCACCGCTTCATATTATCTGGATCTAAAGAACTAGTCACGATATGATATATTGATCATATCATTGTAGCAACTGAATTTTTGTTTGCATAAACAAGCAAAAAAAAGAAAAACCAATTTTAAGTTGTGAAGCAATAACAAAAAGAATGCAGATAAATGGAAGGGTGAGAGAAAGAGAGAAAAAGAATACTAATGCTATATGATTCCAATATGTAAGGTCTCTGAGCGATCTTATAAAGGATAGCGTAATAAAGCATCAATACTAATTTGATTGATCTATAATTCGATGAATTTGTTCATAGAACAAAAAAAGTCAAGAGCCCTGGGTCCACAAAGACTGAGAAAATTGACTCAATAACACATTTCATTTTCATTAGGAGCTCCGCCGTAGAATTCGGGCCTAACCATTAATCGCGAAGCGATGGGAACGACGGAACCCGTGGATGCAGAAGATTCTATTGAAAACGAATCCTAATAATTCATTGGGTAGGATGGCGAAACGAACCCGGAACCAATCCACTTTTATTCTGAGAGGCCATGTCATAGGATAACCCTACAACTGAAATAGATATGGAAAGAGTAAATATTCGCCCGCGAAAGTTTTTATTTTATTGGATTTCTAAATTTTGATAGATCCAATATAATATGATAATAAAAAAGACAAAACAAAATAAATACTCGTTATAATAAAACGAAATTCTATTATTATTATCTATTATCTCTAACTAATCTATAAAATAATTATCTATAACTATAAATAAATAGAAATTGAATACATGTTTAGTTTTTTTTATATAAACTATCAAAACAAGATATACAAATTTCTAATAGATTAGATATTAGATAAAATCTCAAAGACTCCCACGATTCAGTATATTATTCATTAAATACATGTATACCATGTTATAATTGTTATTTTTCATTCGCGAGGAGCTGGATGAGAAGAAACTCTCATGTCCGGTTCTGTAGTAGAGATGGAATTGAAATTGAAAAAGAACCATCAACTATAACCCCAAAAGAGCCAGATTCCGTAAACAACATAGAGGAAGAATGAAAGGAATATCTTATCGAGGTAATCGTATTTGCTTTGGTAGATATGCTCTTCAGGCACTTGAACCCGCGTGGATCACGTCTAGACAAATAGAAGCAGGGCGGCGAGCAATGACACGAAACGTACGCCGCGGCGGAAAAATATGGGTACGTATATTTCCAGACAAACCTGTTACAGTAAGACCCGCGGAAACGCGTATGGGTTCCGGTAAAGGATCTCCCGAATATTGGGTAGCTATCGTTAAACCGGGTAGAATACTTTATGAAATGGGTGGAGTAGCAGAAAATGTAGCCAGAAAGGCTATTTCAATAGCGGCATCCAAAATGCCTATACGAACGCAATTCATGATTTCGGGATAAGAATGTATAACCAAAGAAAAGAAATCTTTTGAATGAAAAAAAAAACAAAATTATAGGTTTCTTTTTTTTTTGTTTTGGACAAACAATATTTCTTTTTTTACTTAGCCCCTTCGCAGTGAAAGAGCAAATAAAAAAAAATGATATGATTCAACCTCAAACCCACTTAAATGTAGCGGATAACAGCGGGGCCCGACAATTAATGTGTATTCGAATCATAGGAGCTAGTAATCGACGATATGCTCATATTGGTGACGTTATTGTTGCTGTAATCAAGGAAGCAATACCAAATACACCTCTAGAAAAATCCGAAGTGATCAGAGCTGTAATTGTACGTACTTGTAAAGAACTCAAACGTGACAACGGTATGATACTACGATATGATGACAATGCTGCGGTTGTTATTGATCAAGAAGGAAATCCCAAAGGAACTAGAATTTTTGGTGCGATCGCACGGGAATTGAGACAGTTAAATTTCACTAAAATAGTTTCATTAGCACCTGAAGTATTATAAGTCTAATAAAACGGAGACTCTAATGCTCTTATAGCATTTGAATAAAATATGAATAGAGTAAACTAGATTAATTAGTAAATTTGTCTCACGCATATATCTTTAACAATTCATAAAATAGAAAGAAAAAAGCATGTTGATTATATCAAAGTTCGGGGGTAACAATAATTTTAATTTATCATGGGTAAAGACACTATTGCTGATATAATAACTTCTATACGCAATGCTGACATGAATAGAAAAGGAACAGTTCGAATACCATCTACTAACATCACCGAAAACCTTGTTAAAATACTGTTAAGAGAAGGTTTTATTGAAAATGTGAGGAAACATCAGGAAAACAACAAATATTTTTTGGTTTTAACCCTACGGCATAGAAGGAATAGGAAAGGTCCATGTAAAACTGTTTTAAATTTAAAACGGATCAGTCGACCCGGTCTACGAATCTATTCTAGTTATCAACGAATTCCTAGAATTTTAGGTGGGATGGGGATTGTAATTCTTTCTACCTCTCGGGGTATAATGACGGACCGAGAGGCCCGACTAGAAGGAATCGGCGGAGAAATTTTGTGTTATATATGGTAAGCTTTCTTATATCCAAATTAAGATAAGATATGGAACTTTACTATTTGTGAAAAAAAAAGATAAAGAACGGGTTTCTATTCTCACTCTCCTCTTACATTAGTTAATACTTCAAGGAGGTTTTACCGCGAATGAAAAAAGAAAACTGGATTCATGAAAGTTTAATTCCTGAATCACTTCCGAATGGTATGCTTCGGATTCATTTAGATAATGAAGATCGGATTCTAGGTTATGGTTCAGGAAGGATTCAACGTAGTTTTATACGTATACCAACGGAAGATAGAGTAAAAATTGAAAGAAGTCATTATGATTCAACCAAAGGGCATATAGTTTCTAGACTCCGAAACAAGGATTCAAACGATTAGGTGGTTTTTTTTCAACTTCAATATTCCTTTCGGAGGGATACAATTCGAAAGTTTCAAATTTCCAGAAACTAATTTTCTTCAAATAAGTAAATTTGAAATTCAGTTAAGGAATGACAAATATGAAAATAAGGGCCTCCATTCGTAAAATTTGTGAAAAATGTAGACTGATCCGTAGACGGGGACGAATTATAGTAATTTGTTCCAACCCGAGACATAAACAAAGACAAGGATAATCTTTATAAAATAAAAGAGACTCCCTAAGGGACCCAATATACAAATAAAAAAAAGCGGAAAAGATCTGTTTTGGCATGAAATGGATATATCCATATACCTCTGACTTATATTTATGAGACGATAAAATATGGCAAAACCCGCACCCAGAATCGGTTCACGTAGGAATGGGCGTATTGGTTTACGTAAGAGTGCACGTAGAATACCAAAAGGGGTTATTCATGTTCAAGCAAGTTTCAACAATACCATTGTGACTGTTACAGATGTACGAGGCCGGGTAATTTCTTGGTCCTCCGCCGGTACTTGTGGATTCAAGGGTACAAGAAGAGGGACACCCTTTGCGGCACAAACCGCAGCAGGAAATGCTATTCGGACGGTAGTGGATCAAGGTATGCAACGAGCCGAAGTCATGATAAAA